ATTCGATTGGTCGATTCGAATTGGAATTGTCAAGTCATCCATAACTATTTAGTCAAAACAAGAATTCATTTTGATCGAACCGTCTAGTTTGCTTTGTTTATTGGTTTATTGTAGGGCATATCTCATTGCAAGATTCATCGACTGGAATCCGATTTTATTTCCATTATACTTATTTCCATTTTATTTAGTTAGTAGAACCTTCTAACTATATATTACTCTTATACAAATTCTCTTGTTTCTCTTGTTTTCATCCAGGATTTTCTCTAAAGACGGGGAATTCTAAATTAATTACTTATCTTATTTCTTCTTTAATTAGAAATTCTTTAAAGATTTCTATTTTTTTCTATAAATAGAATCAGGAGGTCTTTTTTTCTTTTTTCTTAGTGATTTAGAATAGAACAGGTAATCAAATAGAAGAGAATGTATAGGAATTTCCATCTCAAGATTTAGAAGATCTTGTGTTGGTATATTCCTTATTATTATTATTTAATAATAGTATTAGGGTTCGAATCCAGGTGGCGGGGTTTTTCTTGGTTGAATACAGAAAAAGAGGACTGCCTTTTTCGTGTTGTGTTTCGCTAGGTCGAGGTAAGTAAGGTATACGAAGGAAAAGCCTATTTGACAATGAAAGTGACCAAAGGTATTCGTTTTTCAAAAAACTTTAGCTTGTACACAAATACAGCAGGCCCTTCCTAAATCCATGTGAATTCCTCTTCGTAGTTTTTCATTTCACCAGGCCCGTGAAATGATTTGACTTCCACAACTCAATAAGATTGGGGATATCAAAAGAAAGGGAGTCTCACTAATTCTTTTATTGTGGATATGAATATGTAATTCGCCTCCGAAGATTAATGACGAAAGGTTGGTTTGTTTATCCGCAATTGAAAAAATCAATATCGATTGGATCCGTTGATATGCATTTTTTCTTTCATCTGCTTAAACGATTGCCGTGAGTAAACTTATAGGAATAATTGGATTTCACTTAGTTACAAGCAAGAAATAATAATGAAGAAATGAAAATTATAGAATTTTTTTGGTTTTGCATTTTTATAGGGCTATACGGACTCGAACCGTAGACCTTCTCGGTAAAACAGGTCAAACTTATTATTATTAAAATGATCTGAACTGTTTCAAAGACCCAACATGCATTTTTTTTGCATTGGGCTCTTTCATTAACTGATATAAATATCAGTTAGTCTGCCATTTTTTTTCTTGACAGAAAAAAAGATAAGGAAATGGCTCCATGTGCTCTGATTCATTATTTGGGAGCATTACCAAAGTGTTTCAAAGGTGGGATTATCTTGACGTAGGTCTGTCTCTGGCCTAGATCAACCTAAGTTAAATGAAGTCTCTATCGTTCTGCTGAAAAAATCAAATATGAAACTTCATACACCTTAAAGTTCATATGACGAAAAGAGATTTTTTTGAGGTCCTTATACTCATTATGCCTAGCATTGAATAGACTGGGTATTCACCTTATCAAGATCTCAAATCAATGATGGGGTCTGTTTGGCACCTCCTAAATGGACGTCCAAATTGGACCGAACTCTTTGTCAGGCTATGGTTCCCTCAAAGTTATGGAGTAAGACATCGATTTCTCAACAAGATCAATTTTTCTGATTGTATGATGAACTCCCTTGAAAAACATTGGCGCGCGTGTAAACGAGTTGCTCTACCAACTGAGCTATAGCCCTTAGTGCTTGTGATACATATTTTATCATGTAGATAAATTCTTGTCAAGATAAATATTCCATGATCCAACATCAACAATCTTTGATCTCTTTGAGCGGTATTCCTTAGATTAGTATTGCTTATTAAGTAATATGATATTTATAATCCATCGACAGGATGGGTTTCGTTTGGTTCTCTTTGGGATGATAAATGACCTACTTAACTCAGTGGTTAGAGTACTGCTTTCATACGGCGGGAGTCATTGGTTCAAATCCAATAGTAGGTAAAACTTATTAGATACCAGAGTCAATGGTATCTAATAAGGTTTACGACCCACCCTTAGTGATATTGATTTTTTGATTTTGTATCTTTTCTATTTCATTTTTGAATTTGAATTTTTGCATCAGAATTGGATTCTGTTTGATTGTATTTGATTGTATTCACCCGACAGAATCTAAATAGGATTAGAAAGAGAACTTCTTTTTATTATTCGAACGTACCAACTAGTTATGAAATCGGATTGATAGCCTCCACCCGTGTTCTAGCTCGTCGGAGAGCTAGATTTGCCTCAATTTTTTGTCTCCTTCCTTCAGCCTTTTTCACATTAGCTTCCGCTAGTTCAAGAGTTTGCTGAGCTTCTTGTGGATCAATGTCACTACCCTTCTCCGCATCATTTACTAAAACAGTGATCTCATTATTGCCTATTCTAGCAAAACCACCCATCAGAGCCATCGTTAACCATTGGTCGTTAAGACGTATTCTCAAAATCCCTATATCTACAGCTGTGGCAATAGGGGCGTGATTTGGTAATATGCCAATTTGACCGCTA